TCAAAATTTGGATATTTATAGACGAAGAATAAGAAACCTTTACTTGTCTTTCCCTTCTATCCATTGATAGAACAAAAAAAGAGAAACTCGTTCATTCTTTTTCTGGTGAATCAAAATGAGCAATTCTAATTCTTAATTCTATAGGGTTGAATAAAAATTCAATTGACCATTTGATATAATTGCTATGCTTAGTGTGTGACTCGTTGGTTTTTTAGGGTTAGGATTAAAAAAGGACCAGCCCCATAGTATGAACTAATAACCAACTCATCACTTCGTATTATCTGGATCTAAAGAATCAGTCAAGATATGATAAATCAGTCATATCTTTGTAGCAACTGAAATTTTTTTTGCATAAACTTTAATTAGAAGTTGTAAAACAAAATGAAAGAAGTAAAGGTGTGGATAAATGGAAGGATGAGAGAAAGAGAGAAAAAGAATATCAATGATATAGAATTCCAATATGTAAGGTCTACGAGTCATCTCATAAAAGACAGTGTAATAAAGCATCAATACTAATTGATTCATCCATAATTAAATATTAAATGAATCAAGAAAAAAATAAAGAGCTTGGAGCCAATAAAGACTAAGAAGATTGACTCAGGAATAAATTGGATTATGAGCTCCATTGTAGAATTCGGACCTAACCATTAAGTACGAAGCGATGGGAACGATGGAACCTGTGAATGCAAAAGATTTTATTGAAAAAATGAATCTTAATGATTCACTAGTCGGGATGGCGAAATGAACCGGAGATTAATTCATCTATTGGGAGAAGTCACGAACGAGCCCTACAAATAAAATAGAGATTGAAAGAGTAAATATTCGCCCGCGAAAACTTTTTTTTTTTTTTTTAGTTGCTAAACTTGGATAAAGGACAAAACAAAATAAAGATTTTTTAGAACGTTCTAAAAAAAAACTATTTTTTACAAAAATGTTAATCATTTCAATTAAATGTTTTTAATCCTTTTATTCGTGAGGAGCTGGATGAGAAGAAACTCTCACGTCCGGTTCTGTAGTAGAGATGGAATTGTGAAACAACCATCAACTATAACCCCAAAAGAACTAGATTCCGTAAACAACATAGAGGAAGAATGAAGGGAATATCTTATCGAGGTAATCATATTTGTTTCGGTAAATATGCTCTTCAGGCACTTGAACCTGCTTGGATCACATCTAGACAAATCGAAGCAGGTCGACGAGCAATGACACGAAATGCACGCCGTGGTGGAAAAATCTGGGTCCGTATATTTCCAGACAAACCGGTTACAGTAAGACCCGCTGAAACACGTATGGGTTCGGGAAAGGGATCCCCTGAATATTGGGTAGCTGTTGTTAAACCAGGTCGAATACTATACGAAATGGGTGGAGTAACCGAAAATATAGCTAGAAGGGCTATTTCAATAGCAGCATCCAAAATGCCTATACGAACTCAATTCATTATTTCGGGATAAAAATGTAGAACCAACAGAAATGAATCTTGGGGATGAAAGTTTCTTTTTTTGGACAAAAAATATTCCTTTTTTTTCTTCATCCTTTGCATTGGAAGAATAGACTAAAAAATTGATATGATTCAACCTCAGACCCATTTAAATGTAGCAGATAACAGCGGGGCTCGAGAATTGATGTGTATTCGAATCATAGGAGCTAGCAATCGTCGATATGCTCATATTGGTGACGTTATTGTTGCTGTGATCAAAGAAGCAGTACCAAATATGCCCCTAGAAAAATCAGAAGTAGTCAGAGCTGTAATTGTTCGTACCTGTAAAGAACTTAAACGTGACAGCGGTATGATAATACGATATGATGACAATGCTGCAGTTGTGATTGATCAAGAAGGAAATCCAAAAGGAACTCGAATTTTTGGTGCGATCCCCCGGGAATTGAGACAATTCAATTTTACTAAAATAGTTTCATTAGCTCCCGAGGTATTATAAAATGAGATCACTGATATGTTTATAGTGGGGTATTTGAAAGAAATAGATTAAGAACTAGATTAATTAGTAGATTGTGTCTCACGCATATACCTTTAATAATTCATATTCATAAAACAAATAAGTAAAAAAAAAAAAAAAAGAAAAACATGTTGATTATATCAAATTTTGGGGCACCCATAATTTTCGTTCACCATGGGTAGGGACACTATTGCTGAGATAATAACCTCTATACGAAATGCTGATATGGATAGAAAAAGAGTGGTTCGCATCGCATCTACTAATATTACCGAAAATATTGTTAAAATACTTTTCCGAGAAGGTTTTATTGAAAACGTTAGAAAACATCGAGAAAAAAACAAATCTTTTTTGGTTTTAAACCTGCGGCATAGAAGGAATAGGAAAAGACCCTATAGAAATTTTTTAAATTTAAAACGGATCAGTCGACCCGGTCTACGAATCTATTCTAACTCTCAACGAATTCCTAGAATTTTAGGTGGGATGGGGATTGTAATTCTTTCTACTTCTCGAGGTATAATGACAGACCGAGAGGCTCGACTCGAAGGAATCGGCGGAGAAATTTTGTGTTATATATGGTAATCCTTTTAATATCCAAATTGGATCCGAAACTTCTTCCTATTTCTAAAAAAAAGAAAAGGGACGAGTTGTCTAATATCGTTCCTCCTCCATTAGTTGATACTTCAAGGAGGCTTTACCTGGAATGAAAGAACAAAAATGGATTCATGAAGGTTTAATTACTGAATCGCTTCCCAATGGTATGTTCCGGGTTCGGTTAGATAATGAGGATCTGATTCTGGGTTATGTTTCAGGAAAGATCCGGCGCAGTTTTATACGGATACTGCCAGGAGATAGAGTCAAAATTGAAGTAAGTCGTTATGATTCAACCAGAGGACGTATAATTTATCGACTCCGCAACAAGGATTGGAAGGATTAGGTGGTTTTGTTTTTATTCAATACGATTCGAGATGAAAAATTTCAAGAAACTTATTTTCTTCCAATAAGTAGATTCAGAATTAAGATAAGGAATGACAAATATGAAAATAAGAGCTTCTGTTCGTAAAATTTGTGAAAAATGTCGCCTAATCCGTAGGCGGGGACGCATTATAGTAATTTGTTCCAACTCGAGACATAAACAAAGACAAGGATAATCAGACTCACTAAAGGACTCGATGTACAAATAAGGAATCTGTTTTGACATGAAATGGATATATCCATATATCTCTGACTCATATTTATGAGATGATAAAATATGGCAAAAGCTATACCGAGAATTGGTTCACGTAAAAATGGACGTATTGGTTCACGTAAGAATGCACGTAGAATACCAAAGGGAGTTATTCATGTTCAAGCAAGTTTCAATAATACCATTGTCACGGTTACAGATGTACGGGGTCGGGTGGTTTCTTGGTCCTCGGCGGGTACTTGTGGATTCAAGGGTACGAGAAGAGGGACACCCTTTGCCGCTCAAACTGCAGCAGCAAATGCTATTCGTACAGTAGTAGATCAAGGTATGCAACGAGCAGAAGTCATGATAAAAGGTCCCGGTCTCGGAAGAGACGCAGCATTACGAGCTATTCGTAGAAGTGGTATACTATTAACTTTCGTACGGGATGTAACCCCTATGCCACATAATGGTTGCAGACCCCCGAAAAAAAGACGTGTGTAGAAATGAACATTGAAGAAATTTCAAGAGAAACAAAAGAAATAAATGATTCAATCAAATAAAATAATATTACTATGGTTCGAGAGAAAGTAACAGTATCTACTCGGACACTACAGTGGAAGTGTGTTGAATCAAGAGAAGACAGTAAACGTCTTTATTATGGACGCTTTATTCTGTCTCCACTTATGAAAGGTCAAGCCGACACAATAGGCATTGCGATGCGAAGAGCTTTACTTGGAGAAATAGAAGGAACATGTATCACACGTGTAAAATCTGAGAACGTCCCACATGAATATTCTACCATAGCGGGTATTCAAGAATCGGTCCATGAAATTTTAATGAATTTCAAAGAAATTGTATTGAGAAGTAATCTATATGGAACTTGTGACGCGTCTATTTGTGTCAGAGGTCCAGGATATGTAACTGCTCAAGATATCATCTTACCACCTTATGTAGAAATCGTTGATAATACACAACATATAGCTAGCTTGACAGAACCAATTGATTTGTGTATTGGATTACAAATCGAGAGAAATCGCGGATATCTTATCAAAATGCCACATAACTTTCAAGATGGAAGTTATCCTATAGATGCTGTATTCATGCCTGTTCGAAATGCAAATCATAGTATTCATTCTTATGGGAATGGGAATGAAAAACAAGAGATACTGTTTCTCGAAATATGGACAAATGGGAGTTTAACTCCGAAAGAAGCACTTCATGAAGCCTGCCGGAATTTGATTGATTTATTTATTCCCTTTTTACATAAGGAAGAAGAAAACTTACCTTTAGAGGACAATCAACACACGGTTCCTTTATCCCCTCTTACCTTTCACGATAAATTGGATAAACTCAGAAAAAAAAAAAAATAGCATTGAAATCGATTTTTATTGACCAATCAGAATTCTCTCCCAGGGTCTATAATTGCCTCAAAAGGTCCAATATATATACATTATTGGACCTTTTGAATAACAGTCAAGAAGATCTCATGAAAATGGAGCATTTGCGCCTAGAAGATATAAAACAGATATTGGTCATTCTAGAAAAACATTTCGCAATTGATTTACCAAAAAAGAAGTTTTAAATCTATTGGATTTTTTTTCGTCTTTTTTTTTTCATTAAGATGAAAATAGGTTTTGAATCTTTAGCACAATTCATATATTCGAAAGAAATTCAGAATTGAATAGATGTATCTAGGGAGAATTCGCTTTCAAGCGACTATTCCCTAGATACACACGTCGTGTTATTTCACAATTGAATCAAATTAAAAAAGACCTAAAGTTAGGGATTTATCAATAGGTAATGTTGCACCAATACCCAACCAAAGAGCGACTGCAGTACCAATCAAAAAGACGGTTGTCGCTACTGGACGACGAAATGGATTT